CTGGTTGGGAAGTGTCTCTGTCCTTTTCACTTCTTATTACTCTTTTCGTTTACTTTTTTGGACATTTATAGTACCAACAAATTCATTCGGGCGAGACATCTTACGATGTCATGATGCGCCCATTCCTATGGCCATTCCTTCAATACTTCTGGCTCTCGGGAGTCTCTTTGTAGGATACTTGGCCAAAGTGTGACCCGTTAGCCCATAAGTAAGTACTGTGACGAAGCGGCTGTTGCTCACCCGACACGATCGTACGAGGTCACAATTCACCCAACATGATCATCCGGGGTGAACAAGAATTGGGGATCGGATGCGGGCTAAATTCCCGCCAATGGCTGAGATGTTCAGTCGACTCCCTCCCCTTAACCCCCTGACCCCCACACGAGTGAGCAGAAAAGGGAGGAGGAAAGAGGCCCTGGTGAACCACCAGGAGAAGTGAACAAGTGTAAGCTTCGCTGCCCGACAGTATAGAGTACTGACCACACCGAGGGACAGGCCCTGAAGCGAAGGACGGGAACGAGCGGAATCAATGTCTTCCTATTTATGGCCTTGCACCGACCATCCAATGGACCATGGACTAAACGGCCACTGCCTGAAAAAAGGACTATGTCCAGGGGACCGCCGCCCCCCCACAAGGTACATCTCGCGCCTATGGGCCTCCCTAACTATCCAAGAAGACACTCGAAACTGGAAGTACCAACAAACCTACCCGGTGGACTGCCGAGCTACAAGTCCTACGACACAGGAGCGGGATTCTCTAAAAAGCCGACGGTCGTGGTTGGCCAAGAGGGCCCACTTGGAGACTTGGGATCTCGAAATGCGTCGGGTCCGCCGGAATTATTAGAATCATCACCGGCCGATTTCCAAAAGAGAATCAACGGCTTGGGGGCTGATCTGAGTAGGCTCAATATAGGGAATACCCTCCTAACCCTGGGAACCGGGGCCTGGCCGCGGATCGAGATCCGTTCTATGACCCGTCTACTACGTACCCGGTAGTACCTACCTTTACTATTCGACTAACGTCTCACCTACTTCGTACCCTGAGACTAACGTCTCATCTACCGTCCGGTATGCTTCGACTATCGTCTCACCTACTTCGTAGCCTTCTCCTAACGTCTCACCTACCGGCTCGCTTCGACTAACGTCTCACCTACTTCGTACCCTTCTCCTATCGTCTCTTCGACTAACGTCTCACCTACCTGACTAACGCCTTATCAGTCGATCTCCCTGCCGGGCCCTCTCCTGCTAAGAGCGCATTGAATGACCTACCGCTTGCGCCCCGGCTGTATGTACTGTCCAGACAGGATATAAAACAGGCCTATTTTTTCCATCTTTCGGGCAGACTCGAGAAAGACGTCCCGGGGAGGCCCGGTCGAGCTTTTTTTTGTTAGGAAGAATTCACACATGCGGAGTCCCGGAATCTATAGTTATAGTATAGTACGGATTGTACAACTTATTTTTTCTCCCCCCCGATATGGTAACCCGCCACCGCACATCATATGTATAAAACTTGATCCGGAAGAACAACCCGTCTGTCTTACTTTGGTTTGGCATGGCACGTGAGGTGGCAGGTTTGGCTAGGTAACATAATGGAAATGTATTGGACTGCAAATCCTGGAATGACGGTTCGACCCCGTCCTTGGCCTGCCGGAATTCCCTTATATATATATTCCGGTCCGGGTAGTATCTATACCGGTTCCACCCACCGGCCGGATCCGGAATTACCGTTCTTAGTAGTAGTCACCAGACAGGATATAAAACAGGCCGGTCCAGACAGGCCTGGCAGCGGACTCCTCTTGCCTGCCCCTTCCAGCTATCGAAGACAGACTCAACTGATCATTCATATCCGTGCTATCGTTACCAGGAGGGGCTGCTCAGCTTTCTGAGACAGGGACGACCAGCGGCACGGCCGTTGTGGTAGACGGACGACCGGGACGAGACGCGAGGTATAGGAGAAGGATCCTGCCCACTGAATCAAAGCTCTACTACTTTCCCTTGTCTCCAAAATGATTATAATAAGGTTGCTTATACTGAGCTTGTCACACCCAGTGTCCACCTATACATTCAATTACTTCTCCACAAGATACTTGTACTGTCCTCGAATGTACTAGCAAGGTTGACACAACCCGTAAACGCATGAATACCATATGATACTTAGATAAAGATACTTATTCTAATAATTAGAATCTTTATCCTTTTCCCCGAAACTCATCTGCACCTCAATATTAAATATAATGAAGTTAAATGAAAATGAAATTTAGAAAGAAGTTAGTTTCATATTATATTGTATTGTTGGTGGGCTTTTGCACTTAGATGCTGAAAGTTTCAATTCTAACCTTCGCATCCTCATGACGATGTCTTCCTTATATATCCGAAGATTCAACAAAGGACACATAATAAAAAAAGAAAGGTTTAAGTTGGTCAAATGTTCCATCCATCTTTATATGCCGAAGCACAGTCATAGCCCAAGTATGGACCGGAAAAAGTTTTGTTAATATAATTACTTATTGCAAAGACACGACGTTTACCTTCACCTTCAAGACTAGATACTAATCGACCCAGGAAAGCCTGTTTTAAATAATGATAACCTAGGTCCTTGGACTCAAAGGTATCAAGATCCTCACCAGAAAACATTTTGTTATTTGGGTCAAGGGGGTATCTAATACGAGAGATCCAAAGGAGCCCATGTGATGATTGTGAACCATACGCATGAACAAACTGCAGTGTTTTATAAAATGCAGCCGCTTCACAAGTGAATAAAGGTTCAATAGTTTTATTAATCTTTAATCTTGCTTTGAAGTCCTTCAGCCATTGGTTTAAACGTAACGAAGTCTTAGCAGTAGCCCAACCTCTTATCTTCGCTCCTTGTAACATTTTATGAATAAATTGACTATAATATTCATAAATGTTATCATAAGGAAAACGAAGATACTTGGAATTAGGGTAAGCCTTGGAGAGTGTGTCCCATGTAATACCTTGTTTTAAAGGTATGGAGGAAAGGTGAGGTAGGTATCGAGATACAACCTCTTTCAATGATCCAAAGGACACATAATAATCTTCTGACAATATTTGTCACTTTGTACCATACGGTCCATGAATGGACAATGACTGTGTTACGGCACATAGAGATGGATGGCACTTTTAATCAGTTGAGGCCCTTCTTCAAACTTCAAGGAAAGAATTATTATTATTGTTACGATCTGAAAGCGGCAACAGATCGTATGCCACTCTTATTACTTTCCCTACGCTGCTGGGTTTTTAGTTGTCACGCCTGGGGATGATATTGAGTCCATATCTCCGGATAAGTATAATATCCATGTGGCTAGCGATTGTGAAGGATGGGGAAATTTCGAAGAGAGAAGTATAAACCTACTTAACATATTTCATATAGAACTTAGGAGGGCTATTAAGATAAATAAGCCCATATCTGTTGTATATTTCCACAATCTGTCCCGTTTCGATGGTATCCTCCTCTTGAAATTTTATACAAGCCTTGGAGGTCATTACGCGGTGAAACCTTTGATTCGCGATAACCAAGTGTATGAGATCGTTGTTTATTGTAGAGGTAGAGTAATTATAAGATTCCGAGACTCCCTAAAGCTTCTTCCGGGGTCTCTGGATTCTTTAGGAGGAACCCTCTGTCCACATTTAGGATCTAAGAAGAATTTCGATCATATTAATTTAACGATAAATGATATCGGGAGGTTAACATCAGATATCGTAAACTATTTGCAGCAGGATATCAGAATGCTAGCTGGTGTAATGAGGAGGGCACAGGATATCTATATGGCTGAGTATTCGCTCGATATTGTCGACAGGCGTTGAAAATCTTCCGTTCTAGGTATTATGACCCGCCCTATCAACACACTAACCTTTAACGAGGATTCCTTCATTCGCAGCGGACGGTGGGAGGGTTGATATGTATCGACCGTACGGAAAGGATCTGTTTTTCTATGATGTGAACTCTCTTTATCCCTCAGTAATGAAAACTCGTCCCGGGGGTCAGGCATCTTACTGAACGAGATCTAGATAGTTTATTTGGGTTTGTTGAAGCGTTTATAATATGTCCAAACGACATGCACCGCCCCTTTCTTCCTTATAAGAATAAAGATGAGGTGTTAATATTCCCCACTGGCAAGTTTGTGGGTACATATTTCAGTGAGAAGTTGAAGTATGCAAAATCGATTGGTTACCGCGTGTTTCCGGGTATCTGTTTGAGGAGAAACACATCATATTCGATCGCTTCGTTGACGACACTTATACATCCCGAGTTAAAGCTAAGGCTGAGGGTAATGAACCACTTTCTTTTATTTATAAACTTATAATGAACAGCCTGGTTTGGTATAAGTCCTGAATACACACAAACAGAAGTGTGTTCTAACGAGAGATTTCGACAAATAGTCAAGAGTGACATGCATCTAATCTACTCGGAATCCCTAGGTGAACAATACATGCTGGTCAGTTATAGAAATCCTGCGGATAGTAAAGATGTGTGGAAACCTTCACGTAATGCAGCTGTACAGATATCTGCGGCCGTTACTGCCTATTATGCCCGTATATACATGGATAAATGGGTCAATAGAGACGACTGTTACTACACTGATACGGATTCTGTTGTGTTATCTTCCACATTACCCGGAATCGGAAGTAGGGAGTGGTCTGGGGGAAATGAAGTTGGAATACAGAGTGAATACAGGTATATTCTTAGCTCCTAAGAGCTACATGATAGACACTGTAGAGAAGGGGAAAGTGATCAAGCACAAGGACTCCTATGTAGACGAAAAGTGGTACGAAACACAGTATCAAGATGCGAGCTTTTTAGGCTTGTAGGCCCCAGGTTCCAGTGATTGGAAAGAAAGAGTCCATTCCGCTCCGAATGAGAATCATCCCGCGGCGTGTGGTCTACTTCCAGCCCTTTCACTCATCAGTGTGCCCAAGCAAGTGGAAGGAACGAAGAAGTAAGGAAATGAGACGACTCTTTCTTTTTCTATTTCATAAAAGGATCTTTCCCTCCACACCAATCACGAGTTTTTTTCCATTCTTATCGTATATCGTCGTTACGCCCTCCCTGATAGGTTTTGAAAAAGACTTTTCATGTCATTCCCATTTAGGTCCGATTCGGATCCCTCTGTTGTTTCCCTTTCTCCCCGAACCTTTTCCTCGAAATGAAAAAGAAGATGGTACGCTCGAATTGTATTATTTAAGTGCTTATTGCTTGCCAAAGATCCTGCTTCTACAATTGGTGGGTCACCGGGTTATTCAAATAAGTCGTGTTTTCTGTGGTTTTCCCATGTTACAACTTCCGTACCAATTCGATCGATCCGGAATGGATCGGTTAAACATTCCATTAGGGAGCCCGGTCTTGACTCTTCTGTGTGGTATTCATTCTCGTTCGGCTCTTGGAATCACATCCAGCAGTGGTTGGAACAGCTCGCAAAATCCAACCACTTCACCTACTTCATTGCCCCCAACCCTTTCCCTATCCTCTATTGAAACAGAATGGTTTCATGTTCCTTCATCGATTGGTTATTCCTCTCCGTTCGTATCTCCTTCTCCAATTTCGGTCTCAATTAGTTCACAAGATTGAATGGCCAAGGTTCAATTGTTTTCCGTTGAGCCGGCGCTGGAAGTTCGGTTCTTTGTGGTCTTTCTTTCGATTCATCCTCTTCTTGTTTGAATAATTAGACCTTTCATCTCATCCCCCAAACCTCTGAAAAGTAGTAGCTTGCTTGAACCAGAGACTTCCTTAAAAGAAAGCGCTTTGCCTTACCAATTTGCACAATCATATCTTGATAAAGCTACTGCCTGAGTGGAATATATATATAGGCTGTCACTGCTTTCTGAGCTTGCCTATCTTCCTCGACTAACGTCTCAACTACGAGAGACTACTTCGTAGCCTACTTCCTATGCTTCTTCCTATCCCTCGCGTCTCGCCCCGGTCGTCCGTCTCAACTACGACTAGCGTCTCATCTACTTTGTAGCCTACTTCGTATCCTTCGACGCTAGTTGAGACTTCGGTTATCACCTCACTCTCCTTATCAGTCGAGCCTACCTCACGGTAGCCATTATAGTAATTGCAGCTTCGGTCGGTCATCATTTTCAGACTATTGACTAGTGTAGTGCAGTCAGTAGTTGAGGTTGTATCCCACCTAGCCGAGCCATTGAGGTTGAGACTAGCGTCGAAGGGAGTGATGGGCAAACTGAAGCCCAAGTGCTACTCCCCCGTCGACTATCGTCTCCTCTACTTCGTATCCTACTGTAAAAGTTAGCAATATGACCATTTACACTAAATCAAATTCATCATATGGGCAAACCATTGGTAATATTCCAGTCAAGGGTTGACAGAGATTTCCCTCCCCTTCCCGGTAAAATTACTTCCTATTAAACACCTTGGTCTACCTCTTGCAGGTCGCAAACTAAGGCACTCGGACTGCACGGACTTGATTGGAATGTTGGACTCTTACTTGGCAAAATGGCGCACAAAGGCATTATCCTACGGGGGCAGGCTGCAGCTCGCAAATTGGGTACTCTACGGCTCGTATTGGCTGAATGGAACGCTGCTACCTAGGAAAACACTACGCAAAGTAAAGAGCATCATATATGCATTCATATGGGGGGGATCTCATGGAGTTTGATGGCGAAATCGAAGGCGGAAGGTGGGCTTGGGCTAAGGGACCTACGACTACTCGATGCAGCAACAATGATCAAAAAATTATATCACGGAGGACTCGGTGTGGGCTGAATGGATGCGGACAAGGTACGTGAAGGGACATAGCTTCAACGCAACCTCGGTAGACCACAACTCTTCGCCGATGTGGGTACATATGATGAAGTCCAAGGAGATGATACAATCCTGTTTTGATTTCAATGAGGACAGCCGGAAGGGTACGGGGACTTCGATATCCCTCAAAAACATTATGATCACACTACAGCCACCAGGTGCGGCGGATCCATTAGCGGAGGGTGTCTGGACGTGCCGGACGTCGAAGATGGCCATCACATTGTGGCGTCTTCGTTGGAACCGACTCCACACCTTCAACAGACTACGACAATGGGGCCAAGAGGTTCCGGACGTTTGTACATTATGTGGGGAGGTGGACGAGACACCAGAACACTTGTTTCTCAATTGCAACTTCAGCAGGGAACTATGGTTGAAGTTCACGGACGGGAAACACTTTATGGAAAATTCAGAATGTTCCGAGACCGTCAGCCGGAGACCTCCGGATTGGAGACGTCATCGAGGGCCTCCAACTAATGTCAAGACACTCACCCTGTTGGGGGCTGCACTGGAATGCAATCGCGGCATTCACTTGGCACCTTTGGAGGGAGAGGAATAGGAGGTTCAAGGGTGCCAAGTGAGGAACACTTGTGGTGGTAGCAGGTGAGTTCATCAGGGACTTGGACATCATATTCCAAGAGGATAAGTACAAGACCACACATCGACGGAGAGAGGAAGCCCAAGCTATGGTAAGTTGGACCGCAGGTGTACCGTTGATCGTTGATCAATTGCATACACAACAAAATAAGAATGCACCTTTCAACGAAGAAGGAGCACTCTATCGCTGCAACGTCTATTACCTGTTTATTATCTATGCTTCTTAGTTATCTATATAAAATTGTATCTGAACTGTATCTGATCCACTTGGATCGAACTCCTTTTTTATTAGTGCAATGTTTACCAGATTTCAAAAAAATGGAATAAATTGTTTAACAAACTCAGACTTAGTGTTTAGGAGACCAAGAGTATCGGGAGAAATCGTCGACTATTGAAACATAGTAGAGATGGTCTTCTCGGGATCTCACCGGTGCAGGTCCCCACACGTCGAGGTGAAGAAGCTCAAGTGGTTGCACCGCTCCGACGAGCGAAGGACTGACGATGAGACTTGTTTTCTGCACACACGCCGCACACTGTACGTTCAGGCTTGCCATGCATGGGAAGATTTGAAGATAATTAAACAAATAAATAAACTTACGCCTGCTCCTATAATAGGAATTCGAATTTGAGGCGTATAGCCGTAAGGCTATATTCCTGTACCGGGGTACAGGGGATAACTGAGCACTAAGAGAGTGAAAACTCTCGGATGGCAAGGTTATTGTCAAGGAGTAGCTAAGGAGTAATCCTTAACGACTTTTCCCGAACGGGCATCCTTATAGGCATATAGTAATATATGTATTGTAAGGACTACCCGTGGGTCATGAAAGGTAAAACCTTTTTTGAACCTTGGAGTAACATCCTGCCATGTGAGGGGTCTACGTGTTAGACTCCAGTCACGGAGCCGTGATCGTCTCTCCTCTGTTTAAAGAGGCAGTCTGATCATGACTGGCACCCCACCATCGAAGGTGGGACATGACTATCATCGTTGTACACTTCAACACCGAAGGAAAGGAAACTACAATATTGTAGGAGTACTGGAATCATGAGGGTACGAAGTAGAATGGACTTGTGATCGAAATTGTTCACAGTCTCTGAGTAGGAGTATCCCACTCAATTGAGGAGAAGAAACTACAGTGGGATTATTCCCTTGTAGGATTATTCAAACTGATTGAGGGTACGAAGTAGAATGGATTAAATCCATGTAGGATTACTTGAATCATTTGAGGAGAGGAAAATATGATGGGATTATATCCCACATAGAAGTACATAACTCATTGAGGCTACGAAGTAGAATGGATCCATTGTAGGATTATTTTAACTCATTAGATTGAGGGTACGAAGTAGAATGGGTTTGTCCCATGTAGTAGTAACCAATTCAATTGAGGGTACGAAGTAGAATGGGTTAAACCCCAAAGTAGGAGTACTTGACTCATTGAGGCTACGAAGTAGAATGACAGTGTGAATTATATTCGCATTGCACATGTAGGTGTATTCGAATCATGAGAAGAAGCGAAGGTAGTTACTTCGAAAGATAGTTATGAACCATGTCAACTACTGGGAAACCAGTAGCGAAGACCGGTTGATAACCACTTCTTTGACATGGAAATATAAGACTTTAGGCGTAGGAATTCGAATTTGTGCTAATTCTTCTGACGCCGTTTTCAAGCCTTCTTCTGGGGCCTTCGGTTGACTCTCCATCTTTGTCAATCTTACTAAATCTCACCGACACTTCAATTGTGAATATCCATGTCCATGTGAATTTCATTTCGAAAGATTTGAATTCCATTTAGACTTACCTCCTTCACAGTTATAAACATCCTCAATCCCTAGGGAAGAGGTGCTTATAGGTCAAGGCTACACAGGTGTTATCCTGGTAATCTGACCTTTTTAGGTTTCAACTCTATGACTCTTTGTTACTGGAGTTTGAAGTTGTGCTAACGGTTTCTCCTTATAATTACCTCCTAAACCTCTTTTCCGCTTCAATTATACATATCCACGTCTAAAGTTAGTCGGTAACTGAAGTTCCATATTAGACTTACCTCCTTCGCAGTTTAACAAACTCCCTTACAGGAGCCTAGGTTTTACTGTACCCAAAGTCGATTTTAAGATCTGCTTGGTAATTAAGGTTACGGTTTCTAACCGACGATCGTTCTCACATCACCTATCACATTATTGTTTAGTGAATCGGCTTTCATAAGGATGTGGTTTACACCCGGAAGTACAGATTCCTCCCTTTTCCCAAGATCACCTACACCTACCCATGGCTCTGTCCTTACCTAGACATGTTTTGAATCCAGACACCACAGGTTATAAGGCTGGGAGTCTATCATCGATGGCTTTCAGCTTTTAGTGTAGACCCCAATCCGCAAAAGAAAGGGCCCTGGATAGCGGCGCCTTGTCCTTACGGTGACTGGATCAGAACTCGTCCTTTCCTCACATGGCGAGCCTATTAGGGCTGGAGCGTTCTACTGATCATCCCATTATGGGCGAAGGAGTTCTTCTTCTTGAAGAAGCATGTGATGGAGTTCGTCAAAGGTGTATGTTTGACGTTGGAACTGCAAGCAAGTGAAGAAACCTTTGTAGACGTTTGTGTCAAGGCCGTCCAACACAACTTCAGAGACTACGAGTGTAAGTAATAGGAGCTCGACTTGTAAAAGTAAGAATAAGCTTGCTGGCGCGGTCCCATTGTTTGAACTTGGGGTTCGGCGTTCCGTCGGGGAGGAGCTTGGGCTCTTCGGGTTCAAGAACGATATGCTCAAGTTCGTGGGTGCTCAGCACGGAAAGGAAAGTGGACTTCCAGTAGACATAGTCTAGCTTGTCCATTGGAGCGCGGAATGCGGAGTTGATGTTGTACGTGTAGGGCAACGCAAGGACCGTTACAGCCGTGGTTGTCTCCGGCTGACGGTCTCCATATTTCCCTGATTTCTAGTATGGAGATTTGTCGCATCATTCAAATAAATACAAATTGAGATCGTAAAAACATGAGCTTGTGATATAGCTACACCTAATTCCGGACCGGTTAATGCAAGAACGATAAATAAAGGACCAAGATCCCCTATGAAATAGAAAAGATTCTGCATATATAGCATAGTCCAAGCAGACCCACTTAAAATCTTTACTGAACTATGACCGGCCATCATATTAGCAAATAAACGTATTCCTAAGCTTAATGCACGAAAACAATGAGGGATTAGCTCAAGGAGTACTAAAAAAGGTGCTAACGGCAGCGGGACTCCTGCGGGTAATGAAAAGCTTAAAAAATGAAGTCCATTTCTTTGAAATCCAACTATCGTAATGCCTATAAAAATAGAAAATGAGAGAGCCAAAGTAATGAGAAAATGACTTGTCACTGTGAAGCTATAGGGTATCATACCCTGGAGATTACGAAATAACGAAAAAGTAAAAGTGACCAAGATGCGAGGGGAAAACTTTTGTTTAACATTTCCTGAAAGACCACCTATTTGTTCGTTTACCGGGTTAAGCACGAAATCATGAATAAGCTCTACCAGGGATTGCCAAGCATTTGGCACTGATTTTCCCCCTCCCTTTTTCGTAACAAAATAAAGCGTCAGTAAGACCAAACAGAGAGTTAGCAGCATAGACAAGGATGGATTTGTGAATGAGAAATAGATATTTTCCACCTTCATCCCAATGAATGGGTTAATACCAAATTGGTCAAGTGGGCTTCCGCTACCCGGACCGAACCAGGGGTTATCATCGTAACTACTCCCACCAGTACTATCCCAACCGCTGGCTGGACGAGTACTACCAGCAGGAGTCCCGCTCCCAGCACCCCTGAAGCCCAGATTGGATGAACCCACCTTTTGAAAGCCCGGCTGCGCTTCACCCTCGGACCCCCCTATAACTAAATCCCAGGGAGCGTTCTCCTGATAACGTGGAAACAGATTCTCTAAAATATCTTTTTTGGGTCCGGAAAACAGATTCGCGATAGTCTCTTTTTTGGGTTCGGAAATACTGTGTGAAGCGGGTACGTCCGCGAGAGGACTGTGATCCGGACTGTGATCCGCGAGAGGACTGTGATCCGCGAGAGGACTGTGATCCCCGTGGTCGGGACTGGACGAGGGAGAGCCCTCATTCCTCGGGAGATCGACGGAAGTGTCACTGTCAGGACCATCATTCGATGCAATTCCAACTATTCCCAGTTTTGCGGCTTCGTTTAAGTTGTTGTTATTATTTGTCCCCCGCCGGGTAAAAACTCTCTTTCCCCTGATGATAAATATGGATGGTACGAAAACGAAAATAAGAATGAGGAAGTCTTCTTTAAACTTGTGGTACAATGAAATAGGAGCGCGGTGGGAAAAGAGAAATGTGCCGAACACTAATACAAAAAGTAGATACATTTAGATAGAGTTAAATAAAGCCAAAAATCAGACAATAGTTATACGTTCGGAAGAAAGGTCTCTGGTTATGCTTCTTCCTATACCTCCTATACCTCGCGTCTCGTCCCTCGTGCGACTATCTCAGTCGAGCCTTTGGTCGTCCTCCTCTCCGTACAGTCGAGCCTACCTACCGCCTTATCAGTCGATCCTGAGACTAACGTCTCATCTACTTCGTATCCTGAGACTAACGTCTCATCTACCGTCCGGTATGCTTCGACTATCGTCTCACCTACTTCGTAGCCTGAGACTAACGTCTCACCGTCGCGTCTCCACTCCTACGACTATCATCTTCCCGTCGACTAACGTCTCTTCGGTTATCACCTCACCTACCTAGCGGCTTCTTCCTATACCTCGCGTCTCGTCCCTCGTGCGACTATCCCTTACGGGAATCGAACCCGTGTCTTCGACATGAAAAGACGATGTCCTAACCACTGGACGAAAGGGACCAAAAATCAATTCCAATTCCCACCGCGTTACACTTGTGGGTTGGTTCCAGACCTATCGTTACTCATCGCTGCACTCGGAACACTAGGATCACTACGTCCCATTCGTCGCTGCACTTGGATCACTTCATCATATAGTTACCCACGATCAAAGATTGATATTTGTCACAAATCATGATATCGTCCCCAATCATCACTCAAGTGTCTACCTGGCTCGTTCCGCAGCGGTCCACACAAGGACATGGTGAGATAAAGCAAATAGGGGCCAGGATGATAGCAAACCTAAAGGTTGCCCAACACTCCTAAAGTCTTATTCAAAGTTACTAATACTGCAGGTGCTAATTGCAGCATACACCTACTTCTTAAGTAAAGAATTACTTCTTTATATAAGATTCCAATTAGAACCTCTAAACCAACAGGTTTTACAATACCCAAAGCCGGTTTCAGACCCGGTTTTGAATTCCATTCCTTGTTGACAAAGGTACTACGGTACCCAAGTCCTGGATGGAATCAAAAGCTAGTAGTACTTGGGGTTCTTTAACTGTTGGTATTTATGCCGGGGCTTCACCGAACAGACCTCTTCTTCTTCCTAACTAACTTACTCCCTCCATCCAAGTCCTGTCCCTTCCTCCAACCGCCAGTAAATATCCTTCTCACTACCATTAGTTTACCTCATTATTACTCAGGGAGTAATATCTTATTATAACAATGTGGTTTCCTAAGGAGTTTTACCTTACCTCTGTCATCCAAGTCCTATATCTACTTAATGAACCTTGTCTCTACCAGTTTGTAATAGTATAATAATTGGTACGTAGCTAAGGAATTGTTAATACAAGATAGAAGACTACGGTGGTGCGTAACTTTGTACAGGTAATCAACGCCATCTTATAATTGGGAGTTTCAAATTTCCCTTTCGGTGAACTGGTAGTAGCAATCTTTGACTTATATAGTTGCTAATAGCAAAGATTCGTCTCTTTCCCTCTGTCGCATCCCATTAGCCACCCTCTTTCATGATCTGCTGTCATCCAGCCTAGTGTAACGACTTTCTTGTCGTAACCAACACCTTTGGTATGCAAATCCGTCTATAGCAATCCACACATGGAACACGATGATTACAGATAGAACGTGGTATATCTTTATTACAATGAGATATGGGTTACACAAACAACTTCGGTATGATCACACACAGGGACCGTGTCACACTAGACAGAGTAACAATACGAAAGTGTCGTGTACCCATCTACCCAAGTCTGCCTTTCCATGCACAACCTATGCCTTTATTTATAGGCGTTGTCAAGGAGCAGTTACAACTCTCAATGGGTGTGTTCACAACCGAACACATCCCTTCACAACAAGAGTGTCCATTCCCCATGGACACATCCCTTTACATGATAAAACCCAACACACACCGACTAGATACAATGAACCTATCATTTATCCTTTCTTCAGCCAATGCCGTTGGATCTGATGAATCTCCAGCGAGACATGTGTCCCTGCCCGTAGCCACACGATTCTCCCACTAGTGCCCATGCACGTGGTCATGTGCTAATGCATGCACCATGATGTAACGCTTCATCCATCCATGTACTCGGGTACGTACAATGCATCGCCTGCAATGTACTCTTTTGTGTAGCCATCCTACACCCTTGTGAAGCATCTTGCCATATCGTCCACGGATGACTTAGCTTCCTCAGTTGATTCCTTAACCAACTGATCTGATCCCTTGATCAGTCGAGTTGCTCTCTCTAGCATACTCGCATCACCATACCATGCTTTGCCATTCTTTGAGTCCTCCATCGAACCCCATCGATCATCTCAACATAGCATCATGCCTTGGTAACTCAAAAAGGGTGTGACACCTAGCATACCAATGCAGTTCTGCCATATATTGATGGAATAGATGATCCAATGCCACCTTATTCCTCCTCACCGGCTGGCTATCTTGGAACGGCTATCGCCTCCTCACCGGCTGGCTATCTCCTCACCTACCTTCCTGGTATGCTTCTTCCTATACCTCGCGTCTCGTCCCTCGTGCGACTATCTCAGTCGAGCCTTTGGTCGTCCTCGCGGGTTAGTAACTTTTGCAGTTATATGAAAAAAATTACCGGCACTAACGGTACCATTCTACTATCGTCTCACCTACTTCGTACCCAGTACCATTCTACTAGCGTCTCACCTACTTCGTACCCAGTACCATTCTACTATCGTCTCACCTACTTCGTACCCTTCGGTTATCACCTCACTCTCCTTATCAGTCGAGCCGCGCTCGGACGACTGAAAGGAGTATAGAGAATATTGCAGTCTATTGCTGTTTTCATTGCAGTTTGAAGCTGCTATTGCAGCCATCAAGTAGGACTGTGTCCATTAGCCGTGTCCATTAGATTGCTAACAATGATTTCCACGGCCACAAACGTATTACCAATACCACACTTATCATGAGCATGACAACCTACAGGCTTAGATGGTTCTATATTCAATATGATAGGGTTAGACATAACTGTTTTGATTCGCGCTACCAGTTCGTAATGACTTCGTAATGGAGTAAAAGGATTCGAACCTTTGCATGCCGGTACCAAAAACCGATGCCTTACCACTTGGCTATACTCCATATGGTCAGTCCCTTCCAAGCCTTATAGAGAGTTGACAAAATATGGGTGTCAATCCATATTTCCGTCTAATTCTCATCCGAGTTCTCACGGGATCGAGATGAGGTCTGTACAACAAAAGTAATAAAGGGTCTGTCAATCTAATGATTGATCCCCGACCTCCTCCAATGGTCCTA